GGTATTATCCACGCATATTGATATGTCTGTTCCATAAAAAAAGTTTTTTATTCTTAATTAATTGTTTCCGATTCACCGGATCTTACCTTTCGAAAAAGTCAATAAAAAATCAAGATATGCACTAACTGATTTAAGAAGTTTATATTAGTATTTATTAATATTAATTATTCTGAGTCTTTTCAAAACCGTTCAAATATTCAAAAAAGAAGTTACAATTGGTCAAATGATATGACCAAGTGACATATAAAAAAACGAACACTTATAATAGGAAAATCAAAATAGAATAATTTATCGTAATCAAAATTTATATTCATAGAGCAAGGATAAAAATTTAGCCTAAAAAGAGTACTTGATGCTGATAGGAATTATAAGATTAACTAAGGTCATCGGTCTAATGAAAAAAACTCTTGATTTTAGTTAGTTTATTTCAATTCATTAACTAATTTTCAATTAATTAACTAATTCATTATGGGATTGATTGTTTTCCATTTCAATCAAAACAATTTACAATTTATTAGTAAAGTTTAGAAAAATATGGAACTAAAATGAACTTTTTAGCGAGAAAGGATCAAAAATGACTAAGATCCTTTTTTATCAAACCACGTATCTTTTAACAGATTTATTACTAGTCTCATTCGAATTTTAAAATGAATTTAGTTGTATTTTTTTCTAGTTTGACTATCAATTTATTAGTCAAAAGTACAATCCTGGTATTTTATTACATGTAAATCAAGTATAGAATGCCGAAAATAAAGGTCTTTTATATTCTTTTTTTATTTTATTAAGTTTGATTTGATTTCTATGACATGCAGATTCTAAAGATATAACTTTGAGAGATAAACAACGCGAACTAATAGTTCCAAACCAAAATTTTTTGGTTTTACGGAATATTTTGTTATTTCGAGTCATTTTTGATCCAGTTTTCATGGATCTTTGACATATCTATATTTCTTTTTTATGAAGAGAATATTATATTATTATTATTTAGAGAAAAAATAGATAATGAATAAGAATAATAATAGAACAATAGATGTCTTTCACATCCAACTATAACAATGAGTAACTTCTTCATTTTTAAATGGCAGTTCCAAAAAAACGTACTTCGATATCAAAAAAGCGTATTCGTAAAAATATTTGGAAAATGAAAGGATATTGGGCGTCGTTAAAAGCTTTGTCATTAGGGAAATCTCTTTCTACCGGGAATTCCAAAAGTTTTTTTGTACGACAAACAAATAAGTCCTAAAATATTGGAATAATCGAAATGCATTTGATTCAAAAAATTGGATCAGTAATTTGTTAATATAAAATCAAAGTTCATATTAATATGAAATAGAATCTTAATGTTATGTCTAAAAGAATAATTCTTCTATTTTCTGAATTCTAAATCTAAATAAAAAAATAAATACAATTTTTTATTTTTTTGTTTTCACTCATATTTTGGTGGTGGGGAGTCTTTTTTTCCCCATCGACCTTTACAATTCCAATAAATAAAATTTTTTATCTTTTTCGGGAAGGGCAGATTGTTGAAACTAATGGATTCCATGTTAAAAACTAACTTCTTAATTTATTGCATTTACCATATGTAATGGATTTACCATATATCTCCAATTTTCAGATCATCAATAAAAGAATCAATAAAAGAACTTGATTGTTGAGATATTATTATATTATGTACAAGTGTCAATTTGCAGTACTCCAAATACAAAATAGTTTTAGATTCATTGAGAAAAATTCTTTTTTGTTTCAAATTTATGATTATGAAATCAGATAAACCAGAAATAATGACATGACAATAAGCGTAAAAAAGGAAAAAAGTTTTTTTATTCTTTTTATTCTAGAGAGAGATTTCTATAGCTGCAAGAGTTCGATTTTAGAATCGCATAAACTACGTAAAAAGCCCTAAGATTGGACACTTAAAGGAAAATAAATGAAACTAATGAATCTTCAAATTGACTTTTGAACTCATTTTTTTTATCAATTTAATTTTTACTAAAAAAACATATTTGATTGAATTGACTTGTTCAATCTCGACTATTGAATATAAATAGGCTATTATGAATTCGAGCAAGCCGCTATGGTGAAATCGGTAGACACGCTGCTCTTAGGAAGCAGTGCTAGAGCATCTCGGTTCGAGTCCGAGTGGCGGCATGCCGTCTTCTAAACGAGATCCAATAGATCCTATAATAAAAATAAATTAAATTCCCAATAATTAATATTAATATGGGGGATCCCCACCCTTTTTCTTTTTTATGATATTTTCAACTTTAGAGCATATATTAACTCATATTTCCTTTTCTATTGTTTCAATTGTGATTACAATTCATTTAATAACCTTATTGGGCAATGAAATCATAAAACCATATGATTCGTCAGAAAAGGGGATGCTAGCTACTTTTTTATGTCTAACAGGATTATTAATCACTCGTTGGATTTATTCGGGCCATTTCCCACTAAGTGATTTATATGAATCATTAATTTTTCTTTCATGGAGTTTCTCCCT